AAAAAAAATCTATGTAACCACGATTGTATGACCAATTATATATCACATTTATTATTTTACCCCCCAAAATTTTAATTTTATTAGGAACACTTCTAACAAATGAATTAAATAAATTTAAATTTTGTAAAGATGAATAAACAGGCTTATATAAAAAAGACGATATAAGAATTCCGAAATAAGCTATACTAACGGAAAAGGTTGCATTTGTGATAAATTCATACCAATCCACAAAATGGTTTCTATTTTTATGTAAAAGGTTTATAGACGAACTTAAGAATTTGGATAGTATATCCAAATCCATTCCTTCCTGATTGAATAACGGAATTCCTACGGCCCCAACGAACAACGTAAATAAAACTAATACAAGCATCGGAAATAACATAGTATTGTCCGACTCGTGGGGATATGAGAAAGTGTTTTTAGTGCCAAAACGAGCAATACTAATAAACGGATGTACCATACTTCTTACATTTTCATTACTATCAATCCGATACGTGTTTAAAAAATAAGTTTTTTCGTTTTTTTTCGTAGTTAAAAAATCTAATAAACGAAAGCTTGTTTTAATAATTTTTTTTCCTTCTTTACCCCAGAGAGACATTGAATAGAACGAGCTATTTTTTTTGCCGCTGTAATTTTGAAAATAAACATTTAAATGTCCTTCAAAAGTAAGTAAATAGATACGAAACATATAAAATGCAGTTAATCCTGCCGTGGAACAAGCTATTATTGCAAAAATCGGTGAATACAACCAACTATCATTAAGAATTTCATCTTTGGACCAAAAACAAGCAAGAGGTGGAATACCACAAAGAGAAAGTGTACCTAATAAAAAAGCGGTTTTTGTAATTGGTACATGTTTTCTTAAACCGCCCATAAGAACCATATTCTGACTTTTATCTGGAGAATATCCAACAATAGTTTCCATCGAATGAATAATTGATCCAGATCCTAAGAACAACAATGCTTTCGAATAGGCATGAGTAATCAAATGAAATAAAGCAACTCGATAAGACCCCATACCTAGAGCTAACATCATATAACCCAATTGAGACATTGTAGAATAAGCTAAGCTTTTCTTAATATCTTTTTGAGCAAGAGCTAAAGTGGCTCCTAAAAGTAATGTTATTATACCTGTCAAAGCTATTAGATTTATTATGTAAGGTATAACTATGAAAAGAGGAAGAAGCCGAGCTACAAGAAAAATTCCTGCTGCTACCATAGTAGCGGCATGTATAAGAGCCGAAATGGGGGTAGGCCCTTCCATGGCATCAGGTAACCATACATGAAGGGGAAATTGGGCGGATTTTGCAACTGCGCCGGCAAATAATAGGAAGGCGCATAAGGTAACAAATAAAAAATTAACCTCATTATTATAAACCAAGTTATTAAATATCTCAAACAAATCCCGAAATTCAAAACTACCCGTTATCCAATAAAAACCCAAAATTCCTAATAATAAACCAAAATCCCCGACACGATTAGTTACAAACGCTTTTTGACAAGCATTCGCCGCACTAGGTCGTGTGAACCAAAAACCTATTAATAGATAAGAACACATTCCAACCAATTCCCAAAAAATATAAATTTGTATCAAATTAGAACTAGTAACTAATCCCAACATTGAAGTATTGGAAAAACTCATATAAGCAAAAAATCTCAAATATCCCTGATCATGAGACATATAATTATCACTATAAATAAGAACCATCATTCCAACAGTAGTGATTAATATTGACATAATAGAAGTAAGTGGATCAACCAAGCAGCCAAATTCTAAATAAAAATCATTATTGATGGTCCAAGACCATACATATTGATATACGGAATTGTTATTTATTTCCTGAATAGAAAAATGGGCTGAAAAAATCATAACTATACTTAACAATAAAACACTCGGAAAAGCCCACATACGGCGAAGATTTTTTGTTGCCGTTGGAAAAAGTAGAAGTCCTGCTCCAATTAACATTGGAACTGGAAGTGGAATGAAAGGTATAATCCATGAATATTGATATGTATATTCCATAAAAAAAAATAAAATATTTTTCTTAATTAATTGTTTCTGATTCACCGGTTCTTATTTGTTTTCTGTTGAAAGGGGTCAGTTAATAAAAAAAATTAAGATATATAAAATAAAACTTAAATAAAATTTGCATTCTAATTATTACGTATTACAATAATTTATTTATATCTTTTATATCTATAGAGCGAGGATAAATAATTACACCAAAAACAGTGTTTGGTATGAATCATAAAGCGCATAACTTGACGCATAAAAACTATTTATTGTAATTGTAATTCGGTTATTCAGAATCATTAAACAATTTGTTTTGTAACTAATTGATTGTCTTCCATTACAATAAAAGCTATTTGTAGGAAATGCTATGATATCCAACACTTTATTTTATGTAAAATAAAAAAAAAGGGCAAATAAAATGCCTTTAATAATAAAAAATTATATATTTTGTATCCTTTAACAGATTAACTACCAGTCCCACTCGAATTTGAGAATTAAAGTTGGGTGTACTCTTTCTTCGAGTTTGACCAATTAAATTAATTAAAATTAATATAATAGAAAATTATTAAAGTTTTTTAATTAAGCGATAGAGGGGTTGGGTTATTAAACTTTTGATGTATTTTATTACATGTATAAATGTAACACGACGAAAATAGAAAGAAAACTAAACGCACAATCTTTTCTTTTTTGTTTGTATTGTATTTTATCAACTTCAATCAATTCTATTCTATTTGGCATAGGGGATTGTTGTTAGTAATATTTTATGCGATTTTTACACACCCCCCTTTTTTATTTTTTTATGGAGGGAGTATAATTTAGAGAATAAATAGATAGAGAACAGTAAAGAAATTTTTTTTTGAACAATAGATGTCTTTCACATCCAACCGAAGAACCTATTATAATTTTTTAATGGCAGTTCCAAAAAAACGCACCTCTATTTCAAAAAAACGGATTCGTAAAAATATTTGGAAAAGGAAGGGATATCGGGCAGCATTGAAAGCTTTTTCGTTAGCGAAATCTCTTTCTACCGGGAGTTCTAAAAGTTTTTTTTGTGTAACAAATAAATAATAGTAATCAAACAATACAATAAAAAATCTGAATCGGTCTAATTAGAAAAGTAATATAATTTTGTTTCTAATTTTTTTATAAGATTTATAAGTTATAAGAATTTTAATTAACATCATAATAGTAAAATAATATAAATTTATATTTATATAAAATAATAAATAAAAATAATTAGTTTCATAATATTTTAATTTAGAAGGCGTCTTTTTTCTTTCATTTCTGATATAGATTTTTTCTTTCATTTCTGATATAGATAAGAATTCTGTTGTCTACTTAATTCGAAAAATTAATGGTACTTTTTTGTTTGAAAAAAGGATAAATGCAAGCACAAGGGTTCACCTTTCGTTTTAGTATATTTTATAATTTTCAGGATGGGGATTCTCACTTTCCCCATCGATCAATAATAAAAATAAATTTATTTTTTATTATAATTATATATTAATATTATAATTATATATTACTATTATAATTATAATATTAAAATTAGAATTATATATTAAAAGAAGGGTTCGTTGAAACTAATTGATTTAGTTTTAAATATGTTTTATAATCTTCTAAATCATTATTTTTCTAAATTATTATCACTATATAAACTCTTTAACCCAATTTAATTAATAAAATCCCCTTTTACATTTTTAGGTAGTTATATGACGAATGTGCCAATTTTGAGTGATCTGTTTTAGATCCTATGGTTCGATTGGAAGATCGATCAAAATATAATATATATCAAAGATATAATATATATTAATTTAAAAATTTATAAAGTATTTTTTGAAGTACGGTACAATTTCGATAGAAATATAAAATATTGTTATATAATTGATACACCCATACTAATACCTAACTTAATCGGGTTGCTAAATCTTAACACAAACTCTCTACACAACGAAAAACCCTAAAAATTCATATAAAACTAACTATGCAAATATTTACAAAAACCCCTTGAGTGTATCTCTGAAATTGTGTTATATAAAAATTATATTTTATCGATAAAATTCTTTTTTTATTTTAGATTAATAAATGATAAAATAAATGAATCATTAAAAAATGCAAACGAGACAGAACATTGTTTTTAGTTCTATCTATGGATTGAAGTCAAAATAATCTAGTTCCAACCGTAACATTTTTGTTTTAGGAAAACATAAAGTAATAACTTACGAAAAACTACATTTTTAGTTCAGTTAAATAAAATTGACATTATAAAATAATAAATAAAAAGATAATAAATATTATTAACGAAAACGTTTAAATCCCTAATTCTTAAACAAGTTTTTATTCATCAATTTAATGGTTTCCTAAAAAAATATTGCATTTAATTAACTCCTTCAATCTCGACGATTGAATAAAAATAGGTTATTATGATTTCGAATAAGCCGCTATGGTGAAATAGGTAGACACGCTGCTCTTAGGAAGCAGTGCTAGAGCATCTCGGTTCGAGTCCGAGTGGCGGCATGGCATCTTCGAAAAGAGTAAGCCCTATAATGAATTCAATTCCCGATTTCAATTCCTATAATTGCGGGACCCCCTTTTAATAATTTTTATGATATTTTCAACTTTAGAGCATATATTAACTCATATATCCTTTTCTATCGTTTCAATTGTAATTACAATTCATTTGATAACTTTATTAGTCGATGAAATCGTAGGACTATATGATTCGTCAGAAAAGGGTATGATAGTTACTTTTTTCTGCATAACAGGATTATTAGTTACTCGTTGGGTGTGTTTGGGGCATTTACCATTAAGCGATTTATATGAATCATTAATTTTTCTTTCGTGGAGTTTTTCCATTATTCATATGATTCCGTATTTTAAAAAACATAAAAACCATTTAAGCGCAATAACCGCGCCAAGTGCTATTTTTACTCAAGGTTTTGCTACTTCGGGTCTTTTAACTGAAATGCATCAATCCGAAATATTA